AGTTATTTCTTCCATGGCCCCGAGGATTCCAATATTAGCACTGATGGTACGGAAATGTAACTCGCTATTCAAACAACTATTCAGAGTTCCTAGAGCTCCCTGTAAGGCTTGTTGGAAAACTTGTTGTCGGACCTGATTAATCGCTCTTTGTTGTTCAAAATGAAGGGTTTCATTTTTGTAATTTTCTAATTGTTCCAAACTATAAGAAGTAGCATTAATCAAATTGACTTTTTCTCGTTCTATTTCAGAGTATCCATTCATTCGATACTCATCTGCTTCCATTTCCACTTTTCGTAAACGAGCCCGGGCTTTTTCGAGCTGCTCAATGGCTCCTCTACGTAATTCTTCCGAATTTCGAATAGTACTCAAAATCCTCTGTTTTCGATTATCTAATAAATCATTTAATGAAAGTAGATTTACCATTAACCATTAATTTCACAACTTCCATGATCTCTTCCCGAACCAAACATGAATCTTTCGATTCATTTGGCTCTCACGCTCAATTTTTTATTTTATGGGCATTCTCTCCCATATCTTTTTTTTTAATGTAATGAGCCTATCCTCTCTATTTCTGTTTGTATTCAAACATATCAAAACTGATACAAGACCAGAATATTAAGAGAACTCTTCCGACCAGACAAAAAATCTATAATTGTCAGCAAAGTTGTTTCTTTATTTAATTGAAAATTTCTATTTATATATAAAATATATATTTTACATTTTCATTTTATTTCCCTTTTTTATTCAAATCCAAAAATTCCTCTTTTTTATACATAGGTCGTCGATTCGGCATTGGATAAAAAAAGGCAAGGTGTCCTTTATTTATTCTAGTAAATGGTTCAAATCATTTTATCGATATGAGTGTTCTATATCAGAAAAATTACCAACTATTTTTTTTTACCATTTCGGTACTAACGTAGTGGTAGAAAGAGTACCATGTTGTGCCCGGACTTCAAACAGTTTAGCTTTAACCATGTTAATGGTCTCACATTATTGGTTGATAGAGAATCAAAGTTGACTTACCAATGAATAACGAAATGCTATGGTTCTTACATATGATTTATGAATTTATTCAGAAGGAATTCGTCGAGATTGTGCACTTTTTTTTCCTACTTTGTTTTTCCTATTTATCCTGGAAATATATATACTATATAAAATAGAAAAAAATATATAAAAAAAATAAAAATATATTCTATAAAAATATATTCTTAAAAATTTATTATATAATTATATATATAATAAATATATATAATGTAAATAACATAAATAAATAATAAATAAAATGCAGCTGGTTAGATCCAACCTATTCTTGAAATATACAACTCGCACACACTCCCTTTCCAAAAAAAATCAATACACCAAGCACTACACTTAGATTTATTGGATTTGTTGCTAAAATATCGGTATTAAACCCGAAACTCCCGGCGGATGGCCAGTGGCCTAAGGAAACAAAAGAATCGGTTAAATTTTTCATATGCTCTCCTCTTATAGATAGGACTAACAAAGAACAGAGTTCTTTTTGTATCACTTGGCTCGCCCTTTTTTTGATCGATTTCTTTTTCTTAATTTCCCATTTTTTTATGGGAGTAGATTAAATCTATTTATTGAATTCTCAAATTCAAAAAAAAATTCTTATTTTTTTTTGAAGTTTCCGATAAGATACTTATTAAGTTAGGTCCTAGGTCTCGTATCAATTGCAAAATAGCTCCTTTGTTCAAACACTTCCTAAAAGAAAAGTCAAAATTCCATCGTACTAAACGAAGGACGGGAAGGAAGAAAGCGAGCGAATCCACTAATTCCTCATCCTCAAATCAGTCCTTCCCGGGGTATTGTCGCAACAAATACATAATTGTAGGAGTAAAGTATTGATATAATTCACAGAAGCAAACGGCAACGAGTTAATATAAAATAAGAAAAAAAGTACGTAACGCACTTTTTTACATTTTCATTCTAGATTCTAGGATGAAATTAAACAAAAGGATTTGCAAATAAAAGCGCTAATGCCACGACCAGTCCATAAATTGTTAAAGCTTCCATAAAAGCTAGACTAAGCAATAAAGTACCTCGTATTTTTCCTTCTGCTTCTGGTTGTCTCGCAATACCTTCTACGGCTTGGCCTGCAGCAGTACCTTGACCAACTCCAGGTCCAATAGAAGCAAGCCCCACGGCCAATCCAGCAGCAATAACGGAAGCGGCAGAAATCAGTGGATTCATGATGATAGGTTCCTCGCACCAAAAAAAAATGGTTAATGATACAATCAACCAATGAATTATTACTTATTTGATCACTAAAATATATCGAGTCGAAGTAAGTAAAACTTCGAATAAAAATAATAAATAATATAGATAGGGGTAACCCTATATAACTAGTATATATCTAATATCACATATACATTTGTTTCTTACATAACGTAAACCGCGCGCATTTTATATTGAATCGGATTCTAGAATAATTCTTCAAAAGATATACATACAGGGGCTGTGGCTGGACTTATAGACATTACATATATCTAGTGTGACCCCCTAACCCATCCACCATTTCGTAATATCGTCTATCTTTCCTCCTACAACTCTAGTCGTATATACATATGTATTTCTATCTATTATGTTCCCCAACCAAGAACAAAATAGATTTTCCTGAACCATGCATTGCCTCAATTGGGATAAGCTTAAAAAAAAGAAGACTATTTCGAAAACTAATCAATGATGACCCTCCATGGATTCCCCTATATAAGCCGCGGCTAAAGTTGCAAAAATAAGAGCTTGAATACCGCTTGTAAATAATCCAAGAAACATGACAGGTATAGGAACTACTGAAGGTACTAAAGAAACAAGAACAACAACTACTAATTCATCAGCCAATATATTCCCGAAAAGTCGAAAACTAAGAGATAAAGGTTTTGTGAAATCTTCTAGGATGTTAATTGGTAAAAGTATTGGAGTTGGTTGAATGTATTTTCCGAAATAACCCAATCCCTTTTTGGTAAGACCCGCATAAAAATATGCCACTGACGTGGGTAAAGCTAAAGCAACAGTAGTATTTATATCATTCGTGGGGGCGGCCAACTCCCCATGAGGTAACTGTATGATTTTCCAAGGTAAAAGGGCCCCCGACCAATTAGAAACAAAAATAAATAGGAACATGGTTCCAATAAAGGGAACCCAAGGACCATATTCTTCTCCAATCTGAGTTTTGCTCAAGTCTCGAATAAATTCAAGGACATATTCGAAGAAATTCTGACCGTCGGTCGGAATGGTTTGTGGATTCCGAACAGCTATGATGACTGAACCTAATAAGATAGCAATCACGACCCAAGAAGTGATAAGTACTTGGGCATGAATTTGTAAACCCCCTATTTGCCAATATAAATGTTGGCCTACTTCTACACCTGATATATCGTATAACCCTTTGAGTGTTTTAATGGAACATGGTATAACATTCATATTGTCCTCTGACAGAAATCGAACTTCAAAAAAAGAATTATTTTGATTCAAGCATCTCTTTCTCAACTTATCTACTTTCATCATTAATCATATATTTAGAATACCAAGAAATCACATAAGATAATATCAATATCCCATTTTATCTCTTTTTAAAAATTCAAGACAAGACATAGTAACCGATCCAAGAAATCAAAATAATTAACTAATCTTATTATTCTTAATCATAACATAATCATAATCAACGACTTCTTATATAGCTAGAACGACCCTCACAAATTGCGGATACAAATTTGTTAAGAATCAATCGGATTGAAGCTATAGCGTCATCGTTGGCTGGAATCGAAATATCTGCGAGATCTGGGTCACAATTTGTATCGATTAAACAAATTGTTGGAATTCCCAAAATGACACATTCTCGAAGAGCCGTATATTCTTCTTGCTGATCAACGATGATTACAATATCGGGCAACCCAGTCATATATTTGATCCCACCCAGATATGTTTGCAAAGTAGATAATTTTCTCTTCAACATTGCTGCATCTCTTTTAGGGAGACGGTTGAGTTTCCCCATCTTTTGTTCTGCTCTTAAGTCTCTGAACTTATGAAGTCTCGTTTCCGTAGTGGACCAATTCGTTGACATACCACCGAGCCATTTTTTATTAACATAATGACATCGAGCCCTTATTGCAGCTGATGCTACTAAATCCGCTGCTTTATTTTTGGTACCAACGATTAAAAAGTTTTTTCCTCGGCTTGCTGCATCAAAAACTAAATCACAAGCTTCTGATAAAAAACGAGCAGTTCTAGTAAGATTTGTAATATGAATACCTTTACGCTTTGCAGAAATGTAAGGGGCCATTCTAGGATTCCATTTCTTAGTACCATGACCAAAATGAACTCCAGCCTCCATCATCTCTTCCAAATGGATGTTCCAATATCTTCTTGTCATTTTTCCCACGCTTTTTTTTAACAAATAAATAATTGTTCCTACGGAACCTTCTACCGGGATTGACCGTTGATACACAGCCCAAACTGTTCATTTCTTTTTTTTTTTTTTTTTTACTTCATTTTTTTTATTACCAAATCAAAAAAAGTAAAAAGAAGAAATCTCACCTTAGGAATTATGAAATCGCGTAAATGATTTTTCTGGTGTGTCATGGAAATTGTTTGGGGCGCAAGAACAAAAAAATTCTCTATGGTGTAACAAAATATCTCTCATTTCCAACTCGAATAGATTTTTCTTTTTGATTTCCAAATGAATGTTTTTGTCTTGCCTTGAACAGTGCACTAATTTTTTGAATCCGGTACCGACAGGGATAATCCCTCCCAGAACAACATTTTCTTTCAGACCCTTCAACCAATCAATACGACCCCGTAGAGCAGCTTTTGCTAAAACTCTAGCAGTTTCTTGAAAACTTGCTTCGGATATGAAACTTTGAGTATTCAGAGATGCCCTCGTTATTCCCAATAAAATTGCCCGATAACAGATCGCTTCGTCTAAAGCACGCCCTGCTCGTTCCGCCCGCAACAATCCGATTAATTCTCCAGGCAAAAAAACATTAGACATTCCATCTTCTGAAACCAACACTTTTGATGTTACTTGCCGTACAATAATCTCTATATGTCTATTATGGATCTGTACCCCCTGGGATCGATAAACCTTTTGGATCTTATTAACCAAAGAGATACGACTTTGAGCTATGGTTAGCTCAGCTCCAATTAAGAATCCCCAAGGAATTCCGAGAATTCTTGGTATACGCTCGTTCCAACCTTCAACTCTCCTTTCAAGGTTCATCGATATTGAACCAATCGAACGCACTTCTAAGATTTGTTCCACTTTTGGAAGGCCTTGCGTTATGTCACCAGATCGGGATTTTTCATATATAAATGTAACTAATGTATCTCCTTCAGAAAGGGGTTCTCCATAATGTCCGTGAACAGTCGCTCCTGGAGTAGCCAAATAGGGCTTAGCTGATCTTATAACTAAGGAGTCAACGTGAACAATGAAAATTTGACCAGATTTTTTTATGTGTGGTCCATATTTAACTAGACATATATTTTCACAAATAAATTGTCCAATGCTAATTATTGTGGATGTCTCTTCACAATAATTGTGATGTAGAAAGCACCGATTCAAATGGAATGGATTCAAAATGATGTTATTGCGCGGGCCGGGATTATAAATCTCCCTATTTTCATCTATTAAACAGTATTTAAGTACTTCAAGTACTTGGAAAGTCTGTTTAAAATTATCAAGTATCCAATATTTGTTTAACAAGATCTGATTATGAGTTATTAAATGGTAAGATGAATAAAAGTTCACTATTTTAGGTACAATAGTACCTAAGGGACCCAACAAATCCCTAATTGGAGTTATGGGATTCGATTCTTTTGCCACATTGTTATATTTTGAACTGTTGAATGGACATGGACCAACTCGAGAACAATTGAATGATGACAAAATTATCAAAGATTGGCCTTCCTTATTTCGATTCAACAACGTACCAATAGTTCCTTGATGCTGGGTAACTAATGGAATCTTCGCTTTGGAATAAAAAGGATTGATATTGGTGCGATCTAATCCATTATTGGGAATCAATCCTGAACCCGCCGTATCATACCTTTTTCCGGCATATGAAATAGTAGACTTGACTAACTCAATTCTTATGAAATCGCGAATCAGATCATTTGCCCTTACCTCAACAAAGGAAGCACGAACCTCTTCTATAGAACCTTTTTTTTCTTGGTCCCAATTCAATACTAAACAAGTCCGAACTAATTGAATACTTGTGTGATAAATTCCGCGAATTGACTTTCCATTTCCATAAAGGATATAATTGACAACTTTAAGTTCGACATTATCTTTTTCCTGCAAGAGATCTTGAGGGAAAAGTTTTGCTAAATTTATCCCATCAGCTATTTCATATGTGACTACGGGTCGAACCAAAACAAAATATTTTTTGGGGGTGGGTGTGATCCGTTGGACATAGATCCAATTTTTCCATTTTTTTTTTGATTCCTTAGAATTTTTTTTTTCCGTTCCCGGTGGTATCAAAATGCCGCTGTGTTTGGATATCTTATCTGTCTCCCCGGGAAAATGAATATCTCCAGAAAATATTTTCAGTTCAATACTTTTTTTTTTTCTCTCCACTCGGACTAATCCACCTACTCGGCTTCTTGTATTTGTATTTAAAGCGAGTTGTGTATCTACTCCAATAATACTATTGTTCCGGACCATTATGGACGAAGATCCGGGTAAGATATGCACCTCTTCGGGAATAAAAAAAAACCGATCCACTTTCATTTGGTATTTCGGACTAAATTCTTTTGCTCCTCGATACTCAATCAAATCTTCTTTTTTTACGATTGAATCCACCTCTACGATCCCATATTTAGTAATTCCCGAACTCTTTCTGCTGTATCGTGGATCATCAAAATAAGCAAGAATACTATTTCTACGTAAAATACCATTTATGGGTATTTCAATCGAAATACCAAAAGAGGGTATTAGTTCTTTCTCTCGTTCTTGATCATATTGTAATGGGATGAGAAATCTATTTCTTCGCCTTTTCGCCAAGAAATCAGAATTCTCTTGGAGAATCGAAGGATATATGAAATTCCAATACCCATTGGATATGATTCGATCAAGTCTTGAATAGTCAAGAATTTCCCTATCTTTTTTACCAGAAGGATCCAACAATTTATGTCTTACTCGATCATTAGTGATTAATCGGTCAGAGATATATCTTTCGTCGACAGAAAAAGAATGAGCATTCATTTGATCTTGATCCTTGTGGAGCGAAAAAGACACTATACTAGATCTGCACGGACCCCCGGCTAATATCCATAAATGACTTGTTTTTGGTAATAGATGAACATTACTATATGTATATTCAGGTGCATGGTAGACATCGGTACTCCAGTGCATTTCTCCCTCTGATTCAGAATAAATATGTTTTCGAACCCTCTCTTTAAAATGAAAAGTAGACGTTCCGGCACGAATCTCAGCAATCACTTGTTCAGATTCTACATATTGATCATTTTGAACTAAAATCA